TGCTTTCTTTCCTTTGGATCAAACTTAGATTAAATAGAGCTGTAGAGTATAGTCTTAATTTTAAATTTATTTTTAAATTTAAATTAATAAAATAAAACAGAATAAATTTTTTGAAATGAAAATTATTAAATTATAAGACAAGTTATAAGACAAGAGCACGACAATAACTAATAATATGAATAATAAAAAGGTGGATTATCATACATATATATTTCGTGTAGAAACGTGTAGAAAGGTGAATAAGTCCGTTTATTTACATATTTTTTAGTTACACATTTTTTTATTGAATACTTATAAAAAAAATTCAATAAAACATATACTTATATATTCCTTATTTAGGTATATACTCACTTAGGTATACTTACCTATAATATTAGTATAATATAATAATTATATATATATAATATATATATAAATAGAATTATTATATATGAATTTTAAAATATCTTTTTAACAATATAAGATTAAAATAAAAATATTAATATAAAACAATAAAAAAAAAATAACAGGTACAAATATTAAATCGAGGTACCCACTCAATGATAACTCTCAACAACTTTCCCTCCATTTTTGTGCCTTTAGTGGGCTTAGTATTTCCGGCAATTGCAATGGTTTCTTTATCTCTTCATGTTCAAAAAAACAAGATTTTTTAGATACTATCAGGGACAACTCTTATCCATTTTTTTTTTCAAAGCTTACTTTGATCATAACACCCCTATCTATTTAGTAGAATAGGGTATAACATGTGGCTTCTTTCGAGCATAAGCTCTTATGTATGCGTAAACATGATATAAGGGTAAATGGATTATAACAATTTTCAAGCGGATCCGTAGCGAGAAGAATTTCGGAAATGTAAAGTCAATATATCTATATGTGGATATCTACAGGAAATCGTATGAAAGAGATGTTATTGTTTTAGTTTGGATCTAAGTAATTCGATGAATTTTTCTAAAATAAAAGGTTCACATCATAGTAATGCTGGTTGATGAGAGTTACTTCGGAAACAAAAAAAGTAAAATAAAATTTCTTTTTGTTATTCTTCCAATTCCAATAAAATGCAACTAGGTCTAGTGAGAGTATGAGTTGGCGATCAGAACGTATATGGATAGAACTTATAGCGGGATCTCGAAAAATAAGTAATTTCGGTTGGGCCCTCATTCTTTTTTTAGGTTCATTAGGGTTTGTATTGGTTGGAACCTCCAGTTATTTTGGTAGGAATTTTATATCTTTATTTCCTTCTCAGCAAATAAATTTCTTTCCGCAGGGGATCGTGATGTCTTTCTATGGGATCGCGGGTCTCTTTATTAGCTCCTACTTGTGGTGCACAATTTTGTGGAATGTAGGTAGTGGTTATGATCGATTCGATATAAAAGAGGGCATAGTGTGTATTTTTCGTTGGGGATTTCCTGGAAAAAACCGTCGCATATTCCTGCGATTCCTTATGAAAGATATTCAGTCCATCAGAATAGAAAATAAAGAAGGTCTTTTTGCTCGTCGGGTCCTTTATATGGAAATCAGAGGCCAGGGGGCCATTCCCTTGACGCGTACTGATGAGAATTTGACTCCACAAGAAATTGAACAAAAAGCTGCTGAATTGGCCTATTTCTTGCGCGTACCAATTGAAGTATTTTGAAAAAAGTAACTGAAAACGGAATCCTTTGCAAGAGGGAAAAAACTCAAGAACCTTCTTTTTTTTCTATACCACAACTTAACGTAACGGAAATTTGTTCTGAATGCCTATTCGAGCCAAAGTAAACGTATACGAAGCAACCCTAAAACGAAAATTTTTGTGTCTATCATTTTTTTTTTGAAATATTTGATATTTTATTTAATAGAACGGCAGCTCTTTCATCTCCAAATCCAACTAACTATATTAATTTTTAATTTGAAGTGGGCTCTTTTTTATTCTATTTCTGTATTCTTTCTAGATTCAAGGACTAATCTAACCACTCTACTGCATCACAAATAAAAACTTCGAAATAGATTAATGGGCTCGATGACGTGGGATATAACTTATGCTTGATAGAAATATTAGTATCATATAAAGTCGACGCATGGGGTGAGTTCATTAAAACTTCAAAAATTCACAGACGAAAAAATGGCAAAAAAGAAAGTATTAATTTCCCTTCTATATCTTGCATTTATAGTATTTTTGCCTTGGTGGATCTCTCTCTCATTTAAAAAAAGTCTGGAATCTTGGATTACTAATTGGTGGGATATTAAGCAATCCGAAATTTTTTTGAATGATATTCAAGAAAAGAGTATTCTAAAAAAATTCATAGACTTAGAGGAACTCCTTCGTTTGGAGGAAATGATAAAGGAATACCCAGAAACGCATTTACAAAAGCTTCGCGTCGAAATCTACAAAGAAACGACCCAGTTGATCAAGATGCACAATGAGGATCGTATCCATACAATTTTACACTTCTCGACAAATATAATCTGTTTCGTTATTCTAAGTGGTTATTCTATTCTAGGTAATGAAGAACTTGTTATTCTTAACTCTTGGGTTCAAGAATTCCTATATAACTTAAGCGACACAATAAAAGCTTTTTCTATTCTTTTATTAACTGATTTATGTATAGGATTCCATTCGCCCCACGGTTGGGAATTAATGATTGGCTCTGTCTACAAAGATTTTGGATTTGCTCATAATGATCAAATTATATCCGGTCTTGTTTCTACTTTTCCAGTCATTTTAGATACAATTTTTAAATATTGGATCTTTCGTTATTTAAATCGTGTATCTCCTTCACTTGTGGTGATTTATCATTCAATGAATGACTGAAAAATTATCGAACGGCCCAATTATAATATTTGTTACTTTGTACATAAGCAAAACACTCAAAATTGTACCTATTCTTTCTACCCAGTAAAGGGGTTTCTCCAATATTTCAGAAAAATTATTTCAGTAAATATCAAAATTATAGATAGGGAACTCTACTAGTGACCTACCTAATTTTATTGTAGAAAATTTCGGGATCAATGATTGGACCATGCAAACTAAAAAAACCTTTTCGTCGATAAAGAAAGAGATTACTCGATCCATTTCCCTATCGCTCATCATATATATAATAACTCAGGCACCCATTTCAAATGCCTATCCCGTTTTTGCACAGCAGGGTTATGAAAATCCACGAGAAGCAACGGGCCGTATTGTATGTGCCAATTGCCATTTAGCTAATAAACCCGTGGATATCGAGGTTCCACAAGCGGTACTTCCGGATACTGTATTTGAAGCAGTTGTTCGAATTCCCTATGATCTGCAAGTGAAACAAGTTCTTGCTAATGGTAAAAAAGGAGCTTTAAATGTGGGGGCTGTTCTTATTTTACCCGAGGGATTTGAACTAGCCCCGCCCGATCGTATTTCGCCCGAGATTAAAGAAAAGATAGGAAATCTGTCTTTTCAAAGTTACCGCCCTACTAAAAAAAATATTCTTGTGATAGGTCCTGTTCCTGGTCAGAAATATAGTGAAATCACCTTTCCTATTCTTTCCCCGGACCCTGCTACTAATAAAGATGTTCACTTCTTAAAATATCCCATATACGTAGGCGGGAACAGAGGAAGGGGTCAGATTTATCCCGACGGGAGCAAGAGTAACAATAATGTTTATAATGCTACAGCAGCGGGTATAATAAGCAAAATTATACGAAAAGAAAAGGGGGGATACGAAATAACCATAGTGGAGGCATCGGACGGGCGTCAAGTGGTTGATATTATCCCTCCAGGGCCGGAACTTCTTGTTTCTGAGGGCGAATCCATCAAACTTGATCAACCATTAACGAGTAATCCTAATGTGGGCGGATTTGGTCAGGGGGATGCAGAAGTAGTACTTCAAGATCCATTACGTGTCCAAGGCCTTTTGCTCTTCTTGGCATCTGTTATTTTGGCACAAATCTTTTTGGTTCTTAAAAAGAAACAGTTTGAGAAGGTTCAGTTGGCCGAAATGAATTTCTAGATCCGCGGATTTTTCAACATCAAACTATAAAAAGAAATAAACTTTTGTTGGCAATTATATTATGTAATTGTGTAGGATCAAAAAAATTTTGTTTGTTTCTTTTTTCGGATTTCGGGAATTATTTATACTGGTCATGATGTGTATATTGTGAAGAAGACTATTTTGATTTTACTTATCTTTTCTTTGTTTTTTCAATCCAAATCGAAGTGATATAGAATGAATCCGTAGTTTTATATTTTATATTTAAATAGAATCAAAACAAAAGATAAATAAGCGGAGAATATAAACCAAAGCATAAATGAAAGGAACAAAGGGTTTAGGGGGGGGGGGGTTGTGCGTCTCCTAGTTTTTGACACAAGAAAAGGGATTTTCCACAACCCCTTCTTGGGTCGAATTAATAATGATTCTTGATCCTATTCGTCAAAAATTCCTATTCGTAGGTTCCGTTTTTTTTTTTTTTTTCGATTTATCATGTTAAGTAGTGGACAAACAAAAATATAGGTAAATTGATTGAACAAATAGAACTTCTTCAATTTCGAAGAATTTCTAAAATCGAAAAAAGGAAACTTTGATTAGACTAAGATTAAATAAAGTAGGGTTCTATTTTATTAGTATAGAATTTTATTAGTATAGATAAGGGTTGCATGATATCTAATCGATAGAAATCCATATATGGAACTATATAGAATTGTGAGTCATCCAAAAAACGGAAATCGAGTGATTCCTTCTTTGTTTTAATTTTTAAAGTATTCACAGATACTTTTGAGTAAAAGATGTTCTGAATCAATTAATGAAGTGAATTTTTCAAAACATCAATCATAAGAGAGTATCAATCATAAGAAAGTGTGGTTTTTTTTGAAACATTTATACAAAAAAATATTATGATTATAAGAACTCAACGGGACCCATCCCCTCTTTCCTTGGCTGATTCGAGGGGGATCCCATTGAGTTCTTATGCTTTCATGTCTATAAACCAGTTCATCCGGTTATTACAGAGATGAACCTAATCCGGAATATGAACCATAAAAGAAAATACCAAGT